TCATATCTTCATTATCTAAGCGAATCCGGAACATACCATTGGGAAGCGATTCGGTAATTAAACCTTCATGAATCCATTTTTGTTCTTTCATTCCAGGTACAGCCTCCTTGAAGTATCAATTGATGGAGGAGGAACGATATTAGAAAACCCGCCTCTTTTCTTTTTTTTTTTACAAATAGGAAGTTTTGGATCCAATTCGGATATTAGAAGGATTACCATATATAACATAAAATTTCTCCGCCAATTCTTTCTAGTCGAGCCTCTCGGTCTGTCATTATACCTTGAGAAGTAGAAAGAATTACAATTCCGATCCCGCCTAAAATTCTAGGAATTCGTTGATAATTAGAATAGATTCGTAGACCAGGCCGACTGACTCGTTTTAAATTGAGAATATTTCTATAAGGTCTTTTCCTATTCCTTCTATGTCGTAGGGTTAAAACCAAAAAATCTTTTTTATTTTCTTGATGTTTTCTCACGTTTTCGATAAAACCTTCTCGTAAAAGGATTTTAACAATATTTTCGGTGATATTAGTAGATGCTATTCGAACCACTCTTTTTTTATCCAGATCAGCATTTCGTATAGAGGTTATTATGTCAGCAATAGTATCCCTGCCCATAATGAATTAAAATTCTTGGTGCTTCCAAATTTTGATATAATCAACATGCTTTATCTTGTTTTTTTTTTGCTTTTTTTTATGAATATGAATTCTTAAAGGCATATGCATGAGACACAATCCATTAATAAATTGAAATCCATTTATTAATTTTTTTTTCAAATACCTTCCCCTAACCATATCACGATCTCATTTTATAACACCTCCGGAGCTAATGAAACTATTTTAGTAAAATTTAACTGTCTCAATTCCCGGGCAATTGCACCAAAAACCCTAGTTCCCTTTGGATTTCCTTCTTGATCAATGACAACCGCAGCATTGTCATCATATCGTATTATCATACCGTTATCGCGTTTGAATTCTTTACAGGTACGTACAATTACAGCTCTGACCACTTCTGATCTTGCTAGGGGCATATTTGGCACTGCTTCTTTGATCACAGCAACAATAACGTCACCGATATGAGCATATCGACGATTGCTAGCTCCTATGATTCGAATACACATTAATTCTCGAGCCCCGCTGTTATCCGCTACATTTAAAAAGGTCTGAGGTTGAATCATATCATTTTTTTTTTTGAATCTATTCTTTCACTGCAAAGGGCGAAGAAAAAAGAAATATTGTTTGTCCAAACCTATGATTTTTTATCCTCAAGACCTATTTCCTTTGATTCTTCCCCTTTTATTTTTATCCCGAAATAATGAATTGAGTTCGTATAGGCATTTTAGACGATGCTATTGAAATAGCCTTTCTGGCTATATTTTCTGTTACTCCACTCATTTCATAAAGTATTCGACCTGGTTTAACAACAGCTACCCAATATTCAGGAGATCCTTTCCCTGAACCCATACGTGTTTCTGCGGGTCTTACTGTAACCGGTTTGTCTGGAAATATACGTACCCATATTTTTCCACCACGGCGTGCATTTCGTGTCATTGCTCGTCGACCTGCTTCAATTTGTCTAGATGTGATCCAAGCAGGTTCAAGTGCCTGAATAGCATATTTACCGAAAGAAATATTATTACCTCGATAAGATATTCCCTTCATTCTTCCTCTATGTTGTTTACGGAATCTGGTTCTTTTGGGGTTATAGTCGATGGTTGTTCTGAATTCCATCTCTACTGCAGAACTGGACGTGAGAGTTTCTTCTCATCCAGCTCCTTGCGAATGAAAAAATATAAAATTTATCTATTATTCGTTTGTATATCTTCTTTTTTTAGATAACGAAACATGGTAATATTTCTATTTTAAATTTCAATGTTGTATGACCTTTTATTTTTCTAATGTTATTGTTATTATTGTTATAACGAATCTTTATTTTGTTTTGTCTTTTATTTTCTTCGATTAACCCAAATTTCTCAATCCAAGAAAATAAAGATTTCGCAGGCGAATATTTACTCTTTTCATCGCTATTTCAGTTGTAGGGTTAGCTCTTTATTTTTTTTTTTGCTTTCCCTATAAATGAATAGGAATAAATTCGTTTTTGGTTTGTTTCGCCATCCCGATAAATGAACCCGTTTTAAATAAATAAATTTGGATTCATAGGTTCCATCGTTCCCATCGCTTCTTATTTAATGCTTAGGTCTGATTTCTACAATGGAGCTCATAATGAAATTTTTTCTTGAGTCAATTTTATTAGTCTTTATTGGCTCGAAGCTCTTATTTTTTAATTTTATATTTCTAAATCGATTCGTTTAATTATGTATGAATCAGTATTAATGCTTTATTACACTGCCTTTTATGAGATGACTCATAGACCTTACATATTGGATGGAATTCTATATCATTAGGTATTTTTTTCTCTCTTTCTTTCACCCTTCCATTTATCTACATCTTTGTTCTTTCTTTCGCTTTACAACTTATAATTCTTTTTTTTTTCTTTTATT